ACTCCAGAAGATATTGATCGTAAATAAGAAGACTGTTTACGAAGAAAAAGGAATATATATTCGCATTCATATACATAAAAATTATGTAGGAACCAAAAGAATCTTTTCTTTATTTTTGAAAAGACGTAAATGGATTTTTTTGAAGTAATGAGACTATTCAAATTATGATATTCGTGAAAAATAAATCGCAATAAATGCAAAGAAGGAACATCTTTGATCCAGCATTGAAGGATTTGAACCAAGATTTCCAGATGGATGGGATAGGGTATTAGTAGATCCGACACATAATTTAAATGTGATAATTTATCCTCTAAAAAGGGAAATATTGAATGAATAGATCGTAAATTCTGAGATTTTGGTATTCTTTTTTCTTCAAGGGAGGATACTAATCGTGACGAGAATGAAATTTCCAGAATGACTCCAAAACCTTCTGATACCATTTGAGAATAAAAATGATAAGAAAAAGAATTCTTGTGCAGCGAAAATCCATTTTGGTTAGAATCATTCACCGAAGAAATCAAATATTTCTGTTGATACATTCGAGTAATTAAACGTTTCACAAGTACCAAACTAGATTTATTGTCATAACCGATAATTTCTACAGGTTCATAAAAAATCAAACTATTGAAGCTATGATAATGAGCAAGTGAGTAAATATACTCCTGAAGGAGTAGCGGATATAGGAAGTTTTGTTGCCAAAATCTCTCTTTTTTCAATCTAAATATCCTTGTAATTCTGCTATTTAAATACATTTCTACTTTAACCAAAAAAGAGAGGCATTTCTTGTGTTATGAAATGATACATAGTGCAATATGGTCAGAACGGCGTATGTGTATATGTTGTATATAGTCTATTTTTTCTCTTATAGTAAAATACTCTTTATAAGAAAATAGTAGAACTTCTAACTAGAAGAAATTAGAATATTAGAATAATAAAGAATAATAGAATAAGAATCTTATTCTTCTAATTATTCTAAAAGATAATTCTAATAATATAGTCTAGTATTATTATATACTATGCACTGTCTATACTTTTACTTTATAGTTTTTCTATTTTAAAGAATATAAAATAAGATAGACTTTTTTATAGACTTTTTCTACTTTTTAAACTTTTAGACTGTACTGTGATTAAAAATCATAAGAATAATCTAAGAAGTAAAAAATTATAGAATTATAGAAAAGTAAGAACAAAGAAAGAATATATACCCCGGAGACAAAGAGCCCAATCTACAGATCTTTTTCTTTTCCCTTTCTATTTAAATTATCTAATTTGATTTTATTTTACTTGTTAATATAACTAGTAATATAGGAATAATAATAAAAGAAAGAAAATAACAATAAGAAAAAAGGGTAAAAATCTTTTATTTTTGCAACCCAATCACTCTTTTGACTTTGGAAATAAGAATTTTTTATCACTATACTTTTTTTTCTACACATCCGTCTACAATCCACAATAAAGAATAATTAGGATTAATAAAAAAAAGAATCAATGGTCTCACAAGAGACCCTTTTCCCACATCAGGCACTAATCTATTTTTAACGTATAATTAGTAATTTGATCGGGTAATCATTCAAATTAAGAAGGGAAGCTCGTTGCTTTTTTGTCTTACTCGAATTGGAGCCATAAGGCTCTATCCATTTATTCACTAGACCCAAAATACTTTACTGAACTTTAAAAATGTTCTAAAAAGAAAAATTCTTGTTCTATTTATATTATGAGTACTAGAATTTTTCTTTTTTTTTTCTATTATTCTATTAATATTCTTTTTTTTTTATTTTTCTATTCTTTTTACGACATGCTCTTTTTTCCATTCATTACCTTTTTACCTTTCAGGATCAGTCGCGGTCTTATAAACTATACCAATAGTCTAGACGAATTTCTTCATCCAAATGTGTAAAAGATCACAGTCGCAATTAAAAGCCGAGTACTCTACCATTGAGTTAGCAACCCGGATCAATATGAAGTGTAGATATGATCGAAAGAAAAAAATTAAGCAAACTCATCCATTTTACTAAAATGAAGGAAAGAGCCAATAGGGAATGGGGATAAAAAGATCTATTTATATACAATCAAATTATATTGGTTTGATACGCCATTGTCAATATGAATGGACTTTTTAGAAAAAAAATTCAAGAAATTCTATGGAAATTTGTGTTGGATTAGCACAACATAAAGAATAAAACTTTGAGTGGAAAAAAATAAGGAATAAGAAAAAGGTATAGATAGAAAAATAGCGGCTTTCTTTAATAAAAAAAAGAAAGATACAATACAAATACAAGAAGAAAGATTACCCCCCTTGTTGGGGGGTTCCACAAAAATAAGAAAAAGAAGAATAAAATAAGTATGAATAGAACAAGAAAAAAAGAAACTTTGAATAAAGAATTAAACAAAGATAGGTACTCTTTATCCTATACTTTTTTCTTCATGATTCTTGTTTTTATTTTCTTTTTTTATCAAAAGAAATTCGAAATTCTTTAAAAAATTCTGTCTTGCTTAAAATATCATAAACAGTTTCTGTGGGTTGAGCACCTTTTTCAAGGAAATATAAGATAGCAGGAACATTTGAATAAGTTTGATTCTTTATCGGATCATAAAAACCCACTTTTCGAAGATCTCTTCCTTCTCTTCGGGATCGAACATCAATTGCAACGATTCGATAGATGGCTCATTGGGATAGATGTAGATAAAAGATGCCCCCCTAGAAACGTATAGGAAGTTTTCTCCTCATACGGCTCAAGAAAAAATGATTCTAATTTCTAGAATTTCTATTTCTATCTATATAGATAGAAATAGAAAGAGAAAGGGATCTATAAAGAATTAGACTGAAATTTGAGCCTTTTTTTTTTCCTTCTTTACAGAAAAATAAATTTCATTTATACTCCTAACTCAAGTTGGGTATTTTTAAAAGAGTTCAAAAGGAAATCCTTAAAATTTCTTGAGCTGTCTCTAACCTCTTTTTTTGTCTATTTTCAGATCTATTTTTTTTTACTCATTCTGATCCAATTGTTGAGACAAGTTAAAAAAGTGTTTCCTTGTTCCGGAATTTGTTGTCTTTTCTTTGTGCTTTTTTAAATCATTAGGTTTAGACATTACTTCGGTGATCTTTACTCCTTTTCAAAAAGGCAGCAACATACCTTTTGTTTTTTCTATGGAAAAGGGAAAAATCATTTTATTCCTTTGTGATACACTCTTGATCAAAACAGTTTTAAAATTTCGACAAATTTGGTTTTTTTTTTCATTTCAAACTTGTTCAATTTTGAACCTCTCCATTTATCTATAATTTAGATATTGATGATATTTTTACAAAGTTGATCTAACTTATTGATTGTCACTAACCCTAGATTATTACCCCGATAAAAGAATTAATTCTTTTTGCTCGAGCTCCATCATATGCTATACCTTTTATATACCATTAGTATCTTTATTTAGCAACCCAAGACAAATTCAATCAGGTTCCTAGCAGAACAAATCATGTCGAGACAAGAGCATCTTTATTCGTATAGAAGATGGTGGATGTCAGAATCCACAGCCAATCATGTCCTTCAAGTCGCACGTTGCTTTCTACCACATCGTTTCAAACGAAGTTTTACCATAACATCCCTATAATTTTCTTTTAATTTGGAACCATATGCAATTGATTCAATATGGAATCATGAATAGTCATTGGCTGAACCGATACATAAGAATCTACACTTATAGACTTATAGATTAAGTCTATACCCAGAAAGGATTTCACTTAAAATTACCTCCATATTTTCTCATATGAATAATATCACATAAAAAAACAAATCAGTTTTAAGCAAACTTATTTACATCTTCAACAAATCTTTCAGGATTGTCCATCAGAAATTCTTTTTCTTAAAAGAAAAAAGATTATAAACCTAAAAAAATTCTTTTGCTTTACTTTCATTCAGATGAAAAAGAAATCCCCATGAATGGATAAAAGTTTTTATTTAACTAAATATTTCATTGAAATATTCATAAATATTCAATTATAGTCAATTAGAGAATAATAAGATATTCTCAATAAGAAAAATATACAAAAAAATATACAAATAGACAATATATATTCTTATGTAATAATTATGTATTTATGTATGAGTATGAATATATTCTAATCTAAATATATCCTAATATATTCATATATTCATATTTTCTCATTTTTTCTTTATATTTATGAAATATAATTTTATGATTTGAATATTATGATTTACTTTTTTTTTACCATCTCCAATTGAATCTGATTTTCATTTAATTTAAAACAGAGAGATAGTTTGAAAATAGAGTTTCTTTGTTTTCATTATTATCAAAGTATAAAAAGTCTCGTATAAGGTAAGATCAAAGATAAAATCAGAATCCGAGGATTCTGATCTTTTCGCATCCATCTCCATCATAAAAAAAAAAAAACAAAGAATTGTTGAATTCAATTTTCAATTTCAATCGAAAATAATTTTTCGTTTCTGATGCGAACGATCTGGGACGGAAGGATTCGAACCTCCGAGTAACGGGACCAAAACCCGTTGCCTTACCGCTTGGCCACGCCCCATTTCTTTTTGGTCTAAGAAAAACTAAGATAAATATTTGTTATTCGTCAATAACCAACCTAAAGAAATATAGGACATGTTGCCGCTAGGATTCAACATAATAGATATAGAATCAAAAAGATTAATTGATCATTACTTAGAATTCAATTAAGATATTCTATGAAAATAGAATTCCTTGTATTCTTATTTGATTGGATAATGTAAGGAAGGATTCTTGATTGGGGAGAAGTCAAAGAAAAATAAGAATTTCTTTCTTTTATCTGCCTTTTTTATTTTCAAATTTTCCTCAGAAAAACAACTCAATCCAATCTGATAATTTATTCTTCAATTTAATTTGAATCTTTAACTTTAAGAACAAGAAAAGAATATTTGTTATGCTTAATATCTTTTGTTTAATTTGTATCTGTCTTAATTCTACCCTTTATTTGAGTAGTTTTTTCTTTGCCAAATTGCCCGAGGCTTATGCCTTTTTCAATCCAATCATAGACGTTATGCCAATTATCCCTGTACTCTTTTTTCTCTTAGCCTTTGTTTGGCAAGCTGCTGTAAGTTTCCGATAAAAATTGAATCTCTAATCTCTATTCAATTCATAATTTATTTGATAAAAAAAAAAGATGAGATTTTATTCTGAAAATCAATAAGATCATAAATAAGATTCAGATAAGTCTGGACATTAAGAACCCTCGATTCAAAAAGTTTGGTATTTTCTATTGAAATTCAATTTGAATATTGAATAAGGTAAGGAGGCGATGATCTTTATCTTTTCTTTACTTTATCTTTTCTTTAAAAAGCTAACCTGCTTATTTCTTTTGTTCTAACCTTTCCTTTATAAGATCCCATACCCCATAAAATTACTTAATTATAGAAATTATAGATATGAATATGGCAATAAATTTTTGGTAACGAAAAAATACGAATCTTATTACATTAGAAAAAAATTCATAAAAATAAATTTCAAAAAAACTTCTTTTTTTTTTCATCTTTAGAGCGATAGTATGTGTCGTAAAATAGGTGATCTATTTCCTTAAAAAAATGATCTTATCTTATCTTGGAGATTTGTAATGCTTACTCTTAAACTATTCGTTTACACAGTAGTAATATTCTTTGTTTCTCTATTCATCTTCGGATTCTTATCTAATGATCCGGGGCGTAATCCTGGGCGTGAAGAATAAAAAGAATAAAAAAAGAGATGAGATTCATTTTTACTTTTTCCTTTCTTTTTTCATAGGTAAATGTATAAAGAAAAGAAATGAAATAGATGTTAGATAAAGATAAAAGATTCATAAATAAAGAATAATCAAAAATTATTCCAATTATAAAATCTCAATTGATCGGGGGGGGGGTCGGAGAGAGAGGGATTCGAACCCTCGATACGAAAAATTCGTACAACGGATTAGCAATCCGACGCTTTAGTCCACTCAGCCATCTCTCCCCATTCAAAATTGCAAATTTATCATGTAATTTAACACATGAAGTCAAGATTGATAACAATCTTGATTTTACTTCAATAATTCAAAAAAAAATTTCTCGAATAGAAAGAATGCCTTACTTCTTTTATTTTGTACAAAACAAAAACTTCATTTCCCCGGCCTGGTTAAGTATAAGTACTGGCCGGGCCAGTACTTCTTTTGTTCCGACAAATAAAAATTTTTATTGAAACGAGAAGAATAATTTTCATTGCCATTCCTAATTATTAGAAATTAGATAAGATTCTAATAGATAGATTATCTTAGAAATTATTGAAACTATTCTTTATATCTAACTATATCTAAATTAATAATTAATAGAATTTATATATTCTATATATTCTATTTTCATTTTATGTTATTTTATGTTATTTTATATTATATATATCTATATATATAATATAAAATATTTAAATAATATTTAATATTTAATAAATATTTAATATATTTAAAATTTACTAATTTAATCTTAGAGATTCTATTTCTATTCTCAGTATATTTAGTATATTCTAGTAAATTAGAGTCTAAATTTAGAATATTGAATCTTTATAGTAAAAAATAGTAAAAGTGTTCTAGTACTCTTACTAGTACTAGTAAGAGTCTTTATAGTATTATAGTATATAGTAATATAGTACTAAAGTACTAAGATTTTTCGTGTTTATTTTTTTTTTTTTAAGTTTTCCCACGGTGGAACAAAATACGTGTTAATGCTGAAATTTTCATGATTCTGATGCTATCTTGACTACATATAATTACTTTGTTGGACAAAAGGCCCATTTATATCCAATAATGAATATGTAGCGGGTATAGTTTAGTGGTAAAAGTGTGATTCGTTCTATTAACAACTTCAATAGTTAAGGGGTCTTTCCTTTTTTTTTTCATATTTCATATTCCGATCAAAAACTTTATTTCTTAAAAAGATTTAATACTTTATCCCTCAATAGCACATTTGAGGAAAAAATATACATTATCACGATTTCTATCCAAAAGACAATTAGAATTTTAATAAAAAAATTGTATTATGGAGTCGAGAAGCATAATTTTTTTTGATTGGTTCAATTCTTCCAATTAAATAAGTATGAATAAAAGATCTATGGATAATAGTACAAAACTTTCAATCGTAACTAAATCTTCAAATTTTTCGCTTAAAAAGGGGAGATTGAAGCCAAAATAGCTATAAAATGATGGTTTTGGTTTACTAGAACCCTCGGCTTCTTATTTTAGCTCGGTAGAAACAAAATTATTTTCCTTAGGATCCCACAAGTAGAAAAGAAATAGGGAACGAAGTAACTAGACTAGAAAGATTTGATAAAATCCCCCTCTTCTATAGGGATCATCTAAAAAGCAAGTATCTTTAGATGCATTCGTAAAAAAAGCTGACATAGATGTTATGGATCTCATTTTTTCTCTGGTGGGAATACATAGATCTTCCATAAAGGAGCCGAATGAAACCAAAATCTCATGTTCGGTTTTGAATTAGAGATGTTAAA